TTAAAAATAAGCTAAAATAAGCTTTTGGGTTCATACCCCAAATATAAAGGAAATCCCTTTTTTTTAAAAATAAAGTGCCTGATAAAAGGATTATTCTGATAGGATAAATAATGTAATTTTTTACCTTTATTATATTTTATAGAATTAAACTATATCTAATAATTTCAAAAATTATTGTGCATTTTACACTAAAATATAATTTTTTATAATGAATTTTAATTCATTCTTAGAATATTTTATTTTATTCTTATTTTTTATTTTATTAATTAATAATTCCAATAAAATATTTTTCTTATTTATTTTATTTTTCAGAACTATAATTTCTATTTCATCAAATTCATGATTAGGATGCTGAATTGGTTTAGAAATTAATTTACTAAGATTTATCCCCTTAATCTCTTCCCCCAATAATCTATTAAATTCAGAAGCTTCATTAAAATATTTTTTAACTCAATCTATTGCATCAATTAATTTTTTATTTTCTATTCTATTGAATTTATTCCTTATAAAAATATTTATTAATGATTTATTATCAATTATTATAAATTCTGCAATATTAATAAAAATAGGTTCTGTTCCTTTTCATTTTTGATTTCCTAATATTATAGAAGGATTATCATGATTTAATAGATTTATTTTAATGACATGACAAAAAATTTCACCAATAATTTTATTATCTTATAATATAAATTTTAATTTTTTAATTTTTATTATAATTCTTAATGTAATAATTGGGGCTTTAGGAAGATTCAATCAAACTTCTTTACGTAAATTAATAGCTTTTTCTTCAATTAATAATATTGGTTGATTAATTTCAGCTTTATTAATTAGAGAAAATTTATGATTAATATATTTTCTATTTTACTCAATATTTTTATTTATTTCATGTTTTTTATTTTATATTACTAATATTTTTTATATAAATCAACTATTTAATTTTAATTATAATTTTTTAATTAAATTTTCAATTATAATTAATTTCTTATCATTAGGGGGATTACCCCCATTTTTAGGATTTTTCCCTAAATGAATTATTATTAATTTCATAATTAATAATAATCTTATTATTATTAACTTTTTTTTTATTATAAGTAGATTAGTAATATTATTTATTTATATTCGAATTATTTATTTTTCATTTATATTTTTTTCTTTTAAATTAAAATGAATTAAAATTTTTGTTAAAAATAATTTATTTTTTTTAATTTATTTTTTTAATTTAATTTCTTTATTGGGAATAATTACTAGAACTTTATTTTTTATTTAATTTAAGGTTTTAAGTTAAATAAACTAATAATCTTCAAAATTATTTATAAAGAAATTCTTTAAGCCTTAAATTAATTTATTAAGTTTTAATAATTTTTATTATACCTTAAAATTTGCAATTTTAAATCATATTTGAATATAAAACTTAATAAAAGAGAAATTTCTCGTTAATAAATTTACAATTTATCGCTTATATACTCAGCCATTTTATTAGCGAAAATGACTTTTTTCAACAAATCATAAAGATATTGGAACTTTATATTTTATTTTTGGAATTTGGGCAGGAATAGTTGGAACATCTCTTAGTATTTTAATTCGAATAGAATTAGGAAATCCAGGATCATTAATTGGAGATGATCAAATTTATAATACTATTGTTACAGCTCATGCTTTTATTATAATTTTTTTTATAGTTATACCTATTATAATTGGGGGATTTGGAAATTGATTAGTCCCATTAATATTAGGAGCTCCTGATATAGCTTTTCCTCGAATAAATAATATAAGATTTTGACTTTTACCCCCATCATTAATTTTATTAATTTCAAGAAGAATTGTAGAAAATGGAGCAGGAACAGGATGAACTGTTTACCCCCCTTTATCATCTAATATTGCTCATGGGGGTTCTTCTGTTGATTTAGCTATTTTTTCTTTACATTTAGCTGGAATTTCCTCAATTTTAGGAGCAATTAATTTTATTACAACTATTATTAATATACGAATTAATAATATATCATTTGATCAATTACCTTTATTTGTTTGAGCTGTAGGTATTACAGCTTTATTACTACTTTTATCTTTACCGGTTTTAGCTGGGGCTATCACTATATTATTAACTGATCGAAATTTAAACACATCATTTTTTGATCCTGCAGGAGGAGGTGATCCTATTTTATACCAACATTTATTTTGATTTTTTGGGCATCCTGAAGTATATATTTTAATTTTACCTGGATTTGGAATAATTTCTCATATTATTTCCCAAGAAAGTGGAAAAAAGGAAACTTTTGGATGTTTAGGGATAATTTATGCTATAATAGCAATTGGATTATTAGGATTTATTGTATGAGCTCATCATATATTTACAGTAGGGATAGATATTGATACTCGAGCATATTTTACTTCAGCTACTATAATTATTGCAGTCCCAACTGGAATTAAAATTTTCAGTTGATTAGCAACTTTACATGGTACACAAATTAATTATAGTCCTTCAATATTATGAAGTCTAGGATTTATTTTTTTATTTACAGTAGGAGGATTAACAGGTGTAGTTTTAGCTAATTCTTCAATTGATATTACTCTTCATGACACTTATTATGTAGTAGCCCATTTTCATTATGTTTTATCTATAGGAGCTGTATTTGCTATTTTAGGAGGTTTTGTTCATTGATACTCTTTATTTACCGGATTATTATTAAATCCTTATTTATTAAAAATTCAATTTATTTCCATATTTGTTGGTGTTAATTTAACATTTTTTCCTCAACATTTTTTAGGGTTAGCTGGTATACCTCGTCGTTATTCTGATTATCCAGATAATTTTACATCATGAAATATTATTTCTTCATTTGGTTCATATATTTCATTATTTTCCATAATTTTAATTATTATTATCATTTGAGAATCAATAATTAATCAACGAATAATCCTATTTTCATTAAATATACCATCTTCTATTGAATGATATCAAAATTTACCTCCTTCTGAACATTCTTATAATGAACTTCCTATTTTAAGAAATTTCTAATATGGCAGATTATATGTAATGGATTTAAACCCCATTTATAAAGGAATATCCTTTTTTTAGAAATGGCAACCTGATCTAATTTAAATTACCAAAATAGAGCTTCACCATTAATAGAACAAATTATCTTTTTTCATGACCATACATTAATTATTTTAATTATAATTACAATTTTAGTAGCATATTTAATAATAAATTTATTTTTCAATAATTACATTAATCGATTTTTATTAGAAGGTCAAATAATTGAATTAATTTGAACTATTTTACCAGCTATTACTTTAATTTTTATTGCACTTCCATCACTACGATTATTATATCTTTTAGATGAACTTAATAATCCTTTAATTACATTAAAATCAATTGGACATCAATGATATTGAAGATATGAATATTCCGATTTTAATAATATTGAATTTGATTCATACATAATTCAATCCAATGAAAATTTAAATAATTTTCGACTTTTAGATGTTGATAATCGAATTATTTTACCCATAAATAACCAAATTCGTATTTTAGTTACAGCTACTGATGTAATTCACTCTTGAACAATCCCATCATTAGGAGTAAAAATTGATGCTAATCCAGGTCGATTAAATCAAACTAGATTTTTTATTAATCGACCTGGAATTTATTATGGTCAATGTTCTGAAATTTGTGGGGCAAATCATAGTTTTATACCTATTGTTATTGAGAGAATTCCCATAAAAAACTTTATTAATTGAATTAATAATTATTCATTAGATGACTGAAAGCAAGTACTGGTCTCTTAAACCATTTTATAGTAAATTAGCATTTACTTCTAATGATAAAGAATTAGTTAATAAATAACATAAATATGTCAAATTTAAATTATTACTTTTTGTAATATTCTTTTATTCCTCAAATAATACCTATCAATTGAATAATTTCATTATTATTTTTTATTTCTATTTTTATTAGTTTTATAATTATAAATTATTTTATTTTTAATTATAAAACTAATTTTAACCTTAAAAAAATTAATAAAAATAATTTTAAAAAAAATTTTTGAAAATGATAAATAATCTTTTTTCAATTTTTGATCCTTCAACAAATTTATTTAATTTCCCATTTAATTGAATTAGAACATTTATTGGATTATTATTTATTCCTTTATCTTTCTGATTTTTACCTAATCGTCATTATTTATTATGAAATTTCATTTCTAATAAACTTCATAATGAATTTAAAACTTTATTAGGTCCAAATAGAATTAACGGATCAACTTTTATTTTTATTTCATTATTCTTTTTTATTTTATTTAATAATTTTTTAGGTTTATTTCCATATATTTTTACTAGAACAAGTCATCTTAATATATCTCTTTCTTTATCTTTAACATTATGATTAAGATTTATAATTTATGGATGATTAAATAATACACAACATATATTTATTCATATAATTCCTCAGGGAACACCAACTATTTTAATACCTTTTATAGTATTAATTGAAACTATTAGTAATATTATTCGACCTGGAACTTTAGCAGTTCGATTAACAGCTAATATAATTGCAGGTCATTTACTTTTAACTTTATTAAGTAATACAGGTATTAATATACCTAATTATTTATTAATTATTTTAATTATTGTTCAAATTTTATTATTAATTCTTGAATCTGCTGTGGCAATTATTCAATCATATGTAATTTCTATTTTAAGAACTCTTTATTCTAGAGAAGTAAATTAATGTCTAACCATAATCACCCCTATCACTTAGTTGACTATAGACCTTGACCCTTAACAGGAGCTATTGGAGTAATAACTTTAGTAACCGGTTTAGTAAAATGATTTCACAATTTTAACATAAACTTATTATTTATTGGATATATTATTGTATTATTAACTATATTTCAATGATGACGGGATATCTGTCGAGAAGGAACATTCCAAGGAAAACATACTATTATAGTATCAAAAGGTCTACGATGAGGAATAATTTTATTTATTATTTCAGAAATCTTTTTTTTCATTTCTTTTTTCTGAGCATTTTTTCATAGAAGTTTGTCCCCAAATATCGAAATTGGATCAATTTGACCTCCAACTGATATTTTAACATTTAATCCATTTCAAATTCCTTTATTAAATACTATTATTCTTATTACATCGGGAATTACAGTAACTTGAGCTCATCATGCTTTAATAGAAAATAATTATACCCAAGTTTCACAAAGATTATTTTTAACTATTATACTTGGATTTTACTTTTCTATTCTACAAGCATATGAATATTTAGAAGCTTCTTTCTCAATTGCTGATAGAATTTATGGATCTACTTTTTTTATAGCAACAGGATTCCATGGTTTACATGTAATTATTGGAACAATTTTTCTTTTAACATGTTTTATTCGTCATATTAATTTTCATTTCTCAAGAACTCATCATTTCGGATTTGAAGCAGCAGCATGATATTGACATTTTGTTGATGTAGTTTGATTATTTCTTTATATTTCAATTTACTGATGAGGAAATTAATTATTTATATAATATATTTAGTATATTTGACTTCCAATCAAAAAGTTTAATAATTTTAATATAAATAATTATATTAATATTATTAATATCTTTTATCATAATAACAATTGCTAATATTTTTATATTAATTTCATTATTAATTTCAAAAAAATCATTTCTAGATCGAGAAAAATGTTCTCCATTTGAATGTGGATTTGATCCTAAATCTTTAGCCCGAATTCCATTTTCTTTACATTTCTTTTTAATCACAATAATCTTTTTAATTTTTGATGTAGAAATTGCATTAATTTTTCCTATTATCCCAACATTTTACTTAGTTAATTTTTTATCATGATTTAAAATCAGTTTTTTTTTTATTTTAATACTATTATTAGGAATTTACCATGAATGAAATCAAAATATACTAAATTGATCAAATTAGGATTATAGTTTAATTAAACATTTGATTTGCATTCAAAAAATATTGAATTTATTCAATTTATCTTAAATAAGAAGCAATTTGCATTTAATTTCGACTTAAAAGATAGAGTTAATAACTCCTTATTTATTAATTGAAACCAAAAAGAGGTATATCACTGTTAATGATAAGATTGAATAAAAATTCCAATTAGAAATATATTATAATTAAGCTGCTAACTTAATTTTTAGTGATTTATTATCATTAATATTTCTTTTTTTAATTATTTATATAGTTTATTAAAACATTACATTTTCATTGTAAAAATAAAAAATTTTTTTTTATAAATATATTTTTATTTAAAGATTTTTTAATCACCCTAATATCTTCAATATTATACTCTTTATTTAAGCTATTTAAATTAAATTATTAAAAAAATAAATATAAATAATATTCATAAAATAAATCTAAATAAATAAATTTTAAAATTATTTATTTGATAAATATAATAAATAATAGAGTTATTTTTTATAATATAAAATATTCCTTGTCCTCTATATATTTCTCTTCAACCTAAATCAATATTTTTATATAATATTTGTCCTATTTTTAAATAAAAATAATTTAATCCATATGTAGATAAATTTGGTAAAAATCATATTGTAACATAAAAATATCTTATTTCATAAAAATATAAAAATTTATTTATTGAATAAATTTTTATATTTCTAATTAAATACCCTAATAATAAACCAAATAAAGTCACATAAATAACTATTATTTTTAAATTAAAAGGTAAATAAATTATATAAGGATAACAAAAAATTATTCATCTTAATGTTCTTCCTGAAACTAATCTTATAAATAATAAAATAATCATTCTTTTCAATATAATATATTCCTCATCATATAAATTATAAATTGATAATAAATTAAAATCATTAATTATTAAATATATTAATAAACGAATAGTATAAAATATTGTTAAACCAGTTGAAAAATAATACAAAAAAAAAATCAACATATTTAAATTTCTTATTCTTACTATCTCTAAAATAATATCCTTAGAATAAAAACCTGCTAAAAATGGAATTCCACATAAAGCTAAATTTGAAATATTTAAACATAAAGAAGTTATTGGAATATAAACTCTAATTCCCCCTATTATTCGAATATCTTGATTATCATTTATTATATGGATAATTACCCCAGCACATATAAATAATAAAGCCTTAAATATAGCATGAGTTAATAAATGATAAAAAGCTAAATCATTAAATCCTATTCTTAAAATTCTTATTATTAAACCTAATTGTCTTAATGTTGATAAAGCAATAATTTTTTTTAAATCAAACTCATAATTAGCGCAAATTCCAGCCATTAATATTGTTAAAGAAGATAATAATAATAAAATTTTTAAAAAAATTATTTCAACTAATAAATTATTGAAACGAATTAATAAATAAACTCCAGCTGTTACTAATGTTGAAGAATGAACTAAAGCAGAAACAGGAGTAGGTGCGGCTATTGCAGCAGGTAATCAAGAACTAAATGGAATTTGAGCTCTTTTTGTTATAGCAGCAATAATAACTAATAAACCAATAAATTTTATTGAAAAATCATGTCTTATTAAATTTAAATAAAAAATATAATTTCAACTCCCATAATTTATTATTCATGAAATTAAAAATAAAATTATTACATCCCCAATCCGATTGGATAATGCTGTTAATATACCAGCATTATAAGATTTTATATTTTGATAGTAAATTACTAAACAATATGAAACTAAACCTAAACCATCCCAACCTAATAAAATTCTAATTATATTTGGTCTAATAATTAATAAAATTATTGAAAAAACAAATATTAAAACTAAGTAAATAAATCGATTTAAATTTAATTCTGATCTTATATATCTTTTTCTATAATAAATAACTGAAGAAGAAATTAAAGAAACAAATATTATAAATAATAATGATATTCAATCTAATAAAATTGATATAACAATTCTTATAGAATTAAAAGAAATAATTTCCCACTCAAAAAAAATAACTAAATTATTTATAATAAAATAAATTACTATAAAAAAATTAATTATTATAAAAAAAAATAAAAAAAAAAAACTAATAAAACAAATAGAATATTTTTTAATAACTTAAAATGATGTTAAATATCATATTTTTGACTCCACAAATCAATATTTTTATTAAATTATTTAAGTAAAATCAAATTATTCTATAATCAATTTTTAAAACTAAAATATTTAATGGTAATCAATGTAATATTAATATTAAATATTCTCGGGAAGTTCCTCTATAAAATCTATAAATTCTTATATTATATTTTCCATGTTGAGTGAAAGAATATAAATATAAGCTATATCCGGCTCTAAAAAAAGAAATTATTATAAGTATAATTATTCTTCATCAAGATCATCTCACTAATCTATTAATTAAACTAATTTCCCCTATTAAATTTAATGAAGGGGGAGCTGCTATATTAGAAGATATTAGTAAAAATCACCATAAACTTATAGAAGGTATAAAATTTATTATCCCCTTATTAATAAATATTCTTCGTCTATTTAATCGCTCATAATTAATATTAGATAAACAAAATATCCCAGAAGAACATAATCCATGGCCAATTATTAAAATATAAGAACCTAAAAATCCTCAATAATTTATTGTTATTAACCCCCCAATTACTAATCTTATATGAGCAACAGAAGAATAAGCAATTAAAGATTTTATATCAATTTGACAAAAACATTTTAATCTAATAAAAAATCCCCCAATTAATCTTATAACTACTCAAATATATCTTAATCTTAAGTTTATTTTTTGTAAAATTATTAATATTCGTAACAATCCATATCCCCCTAACTTTAATATAATTGCAGCTAAAATTATTGAACCAGAAATAGGAGCTTCAACATGAGCTTTAGGTAATCATAAATGAACAAAATATATGGGTATTTTAACTAAAAAAGCAAAAATTAATCTTAAATATAATATAACTAAATTATAATCATAAAATTTTATTATATATATAATTATAAAATTTATTTCCTTATAAATGTAAAAAATCCCTATTAATAAAGGTAAAGAAGCAAATAATGTATAAAATAAAAGATATATACCAGCTTGAATCCGCTCAGGTTGATATCCTCATCCAATAATTAATATTAAAGTAGGAATTAATCTTCCTTCAAAAAATAAATAAAATAAAAATAAATTCATAGTTCTAAAAGTTAAATATAATATTAATATTAAAAAAATAATATTAAATAAAAATAAATTTTTAAAAAAATTATTTTTATTTAATCTTTCACTAGCCATAATTATTAAAAATGTAATTCAAATTCTTAATAAAATTAACCCAAATGAAATTATATCACAACCTAATATATAACTTAAATTAAAAAAATTTATAATAGAAACTCTTATATTTATAAATATAAATATTATAAATATAAATATAAACTGAACCATTCAAAATATATTATATCTTAAACATATTGGTATTATAAAAATTATTATTACTAAATATTTTATCATTAAATTAAATTAAAACTTTGAAAATAATCATTTCCATGAGTTCGAATTATTGAAACTAAAATTGACAAACCTAAAGCCCCCTCACAAACTGAAAAAACTAAAAAAACCATTAATATATATATATTATAATCAACTATTATTAAATATAATAAAAAAAAAAAAAAAATTCTTAAAACAATAAATTCTAATCTTATTAAAACAATTAATAAATGTTTTTGTTTTGAAACAAAAATTATATTACCAATAAAAAATATAATAATAATTAAACTTATATTTATCATTTGTTTTTATAGTTTAAAAAAAACTTTGGTCTTGTAAACCAAAAATAAGACTTTTCTTTAAAAACTTCAAAGAAAAAGATTATCTTTATCTATAATCTCCAAAATTATTATTTTTAAAAAAACTATTCTTTGAAATTATAAAATTTTTTTTATCTAATTTAATTATATTAATCTCTTTTTTTATATTTTTTACTAATAATCCTTTATCAATAGGATTATTTATTTTAATTCAAACTTTATTAACTTGTATTTTATCAGGAATAATAATTAATACTTATTGATTTTCATATATTTTATTTTTAATTTTTTTAGGGGGTTTATTAGTACTATTCATTTATGTTTCAAGAATTGCTTCTAATGAATTATTTAAAATTTCAATTTTTAATAAAATTCTAATATTATTAAGAATTATTTTTCTATTTATACTATCATTTTATTTTAAAAATAATTTATACTGAATAAATTTATATTTTAATGATGAAATATTAAATTTTTTTAATTTATTTTTATTTTCAAATAATGAATATAATTTTAATTTAGCAAAATTATATAATGAACAAACTTATTTTTTAATAATAATATTAATTATTTATTTATTTATTACTCTTATTGCAGTAGTAAAAATTACAAATATTTTTTTTGGACCTTTACGTTCAATTATATAATTTTAATCACTAATGATAAATTTATTTAAACCAATTCGAAAAATTCATCCTATTATAAAAATTATTAATGGATCTTTAATTGATTTACCTTCCCCATCTAATATTTCTTCATGATGAAATTTTGGATCTTTATTAGCTTTATGTTTAATAATTCAAATTATTACAGGATTATTTTTAACTATATACTACTCAGCAAATATTGATATCTCTTTTTATAGAGTAAATTATATTTGTCGAAATGTTAATTATGGGTGATTAATTCGCACTTTACATGCTAATGGAGCATCTTTTTTTTTTATTTGTATTTATTTACACATTGGTCGAGGAATTTATTATGAATCCTTTAATTTAAAATTAACTTGACTAGTGGGAGTAATTATTTTATTTTTATTAATAGCTACAGCTTTTATAGGTTATGTATTACCTTGAGGTCAAATATCTTTTTGAGGGGCTACAGTAATTACTAATTTATTATCCGCAATCCCATATTTAGGAAATATATTAGTAAATTGAATTTGAGGTGGATTCGCTGTTGATAATGCAACTTTAACTCGATTTTATACATTCCATTTTTTATTCCCATTTATTATTTTAATATTAACTATAATTCATTTATTATTTCTTCATCAAACTGGATCTAATAACCCATTAGGAATTAATAGAAATTTAGATAAAATTCCTTTTCATCCATTTTTTACTTTTAAAGATTTAATTGGATTTATTATATTAATTTTCTTTTTATCTTTATTAACTTTAACAAATCCCTATTTATTAGGAGATCCTGATAATTTTATTCCAGCTAATCCTTTAGTCACCCCAATTCATATTCAACCAGAATGATATTTTTTATTTGCTTACGCAATTTTACGATCAATTCCTAATAAATTAGGAGGTGTAATTGCTTTAGTTTTATCTATTTTAATTTTAATTATTTTACCATTCACTTTTAACAAAAAAATTCAAGGTATTCAATTTTATCCTTTAAATCAAATTTTATTTTGATTTTTAATTATCACTATTATTTTATTAACTTGAATTGGAGCACGACCAGTAGAAATACCCTATATTATTACAGGACAAATTTTAACTTTAATTTATTTTTCTTATTTTATTATTAACCCAATTTTAAATAAATTTTGAGATAAATTAATTTTTTATTAATTAATGAGCTTGTTTAAGCATTTGTTTTGAAAACTTAAGAAAGAATAAATATTCTATTAATTTATACTAAATTTATTTTATTAATTTAATAATATTTTTAAGCCTAAAAAAAATAATAAATAATTTAAAGAAATAGGTAAATATCTTTTTCAACATAAATATATTAATTTATCATAACGATAACGGGGTAAAGTCCCACGAACTCAAATAAAAAAAAAAGAAATAAATACTAACTTTAAATAAAATAATAAATTTAATTCATAACCTCCTATATTAATAATAATAAATAATATTCTTATAAATAAAATTCTTGAATATTCAGCTAAAAAAATTAAAGCAAATCCCCCTCTTCTATATTCAATATTAAATCCTGAAACTAATTCTCTTTCACCTTCTGCAAAATCAAATGGAGTTCGATTAGTTTCAGCTAATATTGAAGAAAAAAAACACATTCTTAATGGAATTATTATAAAAATAAATCAAATTAAAAATTGATATTCTCTAAATTTAATTAAATTTAAATCTATAATTATAATAATTCTTGATATTAAAATTAAAGATAATCTAACTTCATAAGAAATTGTTTGGGCAACTGCCCGTAAACCACCTAATAATGAATAATTTCTATTCGAAGATCATCCGGCAATTAATAAAGTATAAACCCCAACTCTTGTACAAGATAAAAAAAATAATAAACCTAAATTAAACATAATTATATTAAATAAATAAGGAATTACTATTCAAATAATTAAAGATAATATAAATCTAATAATAGGAGAAAAATAATAAGAAAAATAATTTGAATAATTTAAATATACTTGCTCCTTTGAAAATAATTTAATAGCATCAGAAAAAGGCTGTAAAATTCCTATAAAACCTAATTTATTAGGTCCTTTTCGAATTTGAATATAACCTAAAACTTTTCGTTCTAATAAAGTTAAAAAAGCAACTCCAATTAAAACTCCAATTAATAAAAATAAACCCCCAACTATAATATTAATAATATCAATTATTATCAATACTATCTATATAATAAATTATATATAAATGAATTCTAAAATCATTACATTTTTTCTGCCAAAATAGTTTAAATTAAATATTAATAATATTCTTAAAATTAAATTATTTAAAATATTTGATCCTTTCGTACTAAAATATTTTCTTATTTAAAAGATAGAAACCAACCTGGCTCACACCGGTTTGAACTCAGATCATGTAAGATTTTAATGATCGAACAGATCAAAATTTTAAACTTTTGCATTTAAATTTTATCTTAATCCAACATCGAGGTCGCAACCTTTTTTTTTTATTTGTACTAAAAAAAAAAATTACGCTGTTATCCCTAAGGTAATTTTTTCTTTTAATCATAATTTATGGATCATTTATTCAATTATTCATGTTTATTTTTTAAAAAAAGTTATTTTAATTTTTCTATCACCCCAACAAAATAATTATAATTTTTTAAATTTATTATTATATATTAAATATTAAAAAATTATAATTATAAAACTCTATAGGGTCTTCTCGTCTTTTTAAATTATTTTAACTTTTTAATAAAAAAATTAATTTCAACTTTTAATTTAGAGACAGTTTATATTTCATCAAATCTTTCATACAAGTCTTCAATTAAAAGACTAATTATTATGCTACCTTTGTACAGTCAATATACTGCAGCCCTTTAATTTTTAAATCAGTGGGCAGATTAGACTTTAAATTATTAATCAAAAAGACATGTTTTTGATAAACAAGTGAATATAAAAATTTGCCGAATTCCTTTAAACTAATTTTAATTTAAATTTAATATATAAAAATTTAATATACTAATTTTATCATTATTTCTAATTTTTTTTCATTAAAAATTATATTTTTATAAAAATTTAAATATAATTTTAAATTTTATTTTCTTTTTAAAATTTTTTATAATAAATTTTATTTTATAAACAATATAAATTCTAAAAATTTTAAATTTAATTTATATATATATATATATATATATATATATATATATATATATATATATATATATATATATTTATATAAATTTTTAAATTAAAGCTTATCCCTTAATATATTTAATTTTAAAAATTTTTTAATTAAATAAAAAATTAAAAAATATTTTAAATTTAAAATTAAATTTTTTTCTAAAAAAACTAGATATATTTAAAAACGATTAACATTTCATTTCAAATTAATTATTTAAAATAATTATTCAACATTAAATTTTTTAATTAATTAACTCTTTTAAATTCGAGATTTTTTTAATTAACAAATATTTTTTAATAAACTCTGATACACAAGATACAATAATTAAAATTTACTTTTTAATTAATTTATTTTCAAATTTATTTCAAACTTCTTTATCAATACTATTTTACTATAAATAATTATATTTTTTTTATAAAAAATACTTTAACATCCCCCAATATTAAAAATTTTTTTATTAAATATAATTTTTTAATTTTTCCCCTCAAATTAATTATTTATTATAATATCTTTTCAATGTAAATGAAATACTTTATTCAAGCTCTAATTTGATCATTCTAGAAACACTTTCCAGTACCTCTACTTTGTTACGACTTATTTCAATTTTTAAATGAAAGTGACGGGCAATATGTACATATTTCAATTATTAATCATTTTAACAAACTAGTTAAAATTACATTTAAATCCACCTTCAATTTTATATTAAAAAATTTATTTCCGTTTAAATAAATTTATTGTAATCCATCTTAATCTTAATTATAATCTGCATCTTGATCTGAATTAATTTATATTCAAAATTTTAAAATATTATTTTTATTAAAAAATATTTTTTTAACAATGATATACAAAATTTTACATTAAGTAAATTTATTCGTGGATTATCAATTACTAGACAGATTCCTCTAAATGAACTAAAATACCGCCATTTTATTTAAGTTTCAATATTTATTATTTACTATTTTAGTATTTATAATTAAATTTTTAATAATAGGGTATCTAATCCTAGTTTATAATAAAATTTATTAAATCATAATTTATATATAAATTTTAATTAAATTAAAATTTCACCTTATAATTTAATATTTTTTAAAACAATATTATTATTTATTATTTACTGAATTAATTTAATTTAACTTTTGTTTAACCGCAACTGCTGGCACAAAATTAGTTATTAATTTTCTTATTACTAAATCTTAATTTCTTAAATTTTTAATATTAATTACTACAAAATATTATTAATTATTTTTTAAATAATTAAAATTATTCACTAAAATTTATATGTAAAATAAATTAAAAATAAATTCTCCAAAATATAAAATTTTATCTATTATTATAAAATTTTATATAGAATTTTTTTTTTTTCTTTACATTGTATCCTACATAGCAGGCTAGGCAAAGGTAACAAATATATATATATATATATATATATATATATAAATTAACATTAATTATTAAATTTTTAATATTTCTTTTTTCTCCTATTTCATAATATTCATATTAAAAATTAAAATATATAATAAACGATTATTAATTAATTAAATAAAAAATATTATTAATATAATATTAATTAAATAATAATTAATTAATTTTAAAATAATAATAATATAATAAATTATTTAATTTAATATTTAATTTAATAATTAATAAATTAATTTATATATATATATATATTTATAAATACACACACATATATGTACGTGTATACCTAAAATATTTTTATTTTTTTTTTATTTAATGTAAATTTTATTTAAATATATTTATTAAACCATATTTAATATTTTTTATAATAAATATAAAAAATATAT